ACTTTGGCACTGGACGTTCCAAAAACGGGTACTATCGGATCGGGTGAATTAGAGAATAGACAGAGGTCCGTTGGCATTTCAGCCTTTCTTCTCCTTTCAGGGCCTATCCGAAAGAGAATCCAGTACCTCTTGGTCCTGAATATCAGAATAGGACGAACGAACCGGCCTCCGCGGATATCTTTGCTTCGGAACAAAACCCTGCAATCAAATAGATTGTCCCAAGGGCGCCATATTCTAGGAGCCCAAGTTATGCTATTGAAAATTCGTTCCTCTAGCAGTTCCGGTTTGACCATTCCGTTCCCTTTTTCAAACTCCACTTCTTTTCATATAGCAATCCCTGATCAAAGAGAGAACAATATCCATTTCAAAACATTTCTAACGGATTCCTTGGTTCGGACCGACGAAGTAATGGCACTCGATTATTATCAACCTGACTGCAATCTTTTTCTGTCGGTAAGGATTGCACCAGAGCACCTTCTACTTCTAATAGGCCATGAACTATAGATAGAGAAGAATCATTCTGAGCGAGTCCATAAGAAGCGACCCACTTTTTTTCATCGGTTCCGGGGGAAGACCAAAGATCTTGCGCGACCGGTCCGCCATAAAAACTCAAAAGAGAAAGAAGTCTCGTTAATCTCTTCATGCTCGTTCCAAGTTCGAAGTACCCTTTGGCCAAAGAAAAACCCGCTTCCTGACACGATTGCCTCTTTATCTTTATATAGATAGATTCTATGGGGTTATTACTTAGAAGTCTATTTTGTACAAGAGCCCCTCCTATCTGATAGAAAAGGGTCCCATGATCCCGAGCCGGTCTTACCTTGGCTCGCAAACCCCAAGTTTGTCTATGAAGAGCCAATCTAATTGTATTAGTTTCTATAATGGATTTCTTATGTGGAATACTAATGGATAGGGCCTCGTTGCTAAGTGCTACAAGATCTAGTGCACTGGAACTCGTGGTTATGGACCCGAATCCTTTAGTATGGAACATTGTCTTTTCCAAGTAAAAACCCCTAGTATATGAAAGAATGAAAAGGTGCTTTCGTTCTTGTGGAATAAGAAGCCCTCGTACCTTAATGAAAGGAAAATAGGAATTTTTCGTTAGGTATTTGACCAAATAGGATCGTCCAGTTCCTATAGAACCTATCACTAAAATACCCGATAGGGCTAAGCGGAACGAAAAGGGTTTTCCATGAGATGGTAAATGAAAACGATTAGCCCCACACGAGGTTTGGGAATAAGTGATTGTCTGATAATGAGCAAGGAATATACGTCTTTCTGCTAAAGAGGATCTATTAAACTCATAATTCATTAGATCCTTGTTATCAATGTCAACTAGGTATCATAAGTAAATGGATCCCGGTTGTTCAATCCTTTGATAACCAAGGTCATTCTTTGCTAAAGAGAAATGATCACTATGAGTCAGACTCAATAGAATTGGATCCATTCCAAATAGCGAGAATTAGGATTCTTGATCCCTCTCAATCTCTCTTTCAATTCGAGGATCCAGAGAGGTGTTTTCATAGTCATCTCCGAATATTTGCCATCTCCGAATATTTTCGATTTCATTTTTCTATGATATGTCTTTCTATATGAAAATTGGTTATTTACGATGTACGATGATCCCTGTTAAGCATCCATGGCTGAATGGTTAAAGCGCCCAACTCATAATTGGTAAATTTGCGGGTTCAATTCCTGCTGGATGCACGCGAACGGGAACGTTCCATAAGTCTATTGGAACTGGCTCTCTATCCATGGAATCTCATCCATCATCCATACATAACGAATTGGTATGGTATATTCATACCATAACATAAGAACAATAAGAACTCGAATTCTTATCGATACTGGAACTCAGAGCATAGGAGGGAAAGTCGATTTATGGATGGAATCAAATACGCAGTATTTACAGAAAAAAGTCTTCGTTTATTGGGAAAGAATCAATATACTTTTAATGTCGAATCGGGATTCACTAAGACAGAAATAAAGCATTGGGTCGAACTCTTCTTTGGTGTTAAGGTAGTAGCTGTGAATAGCCATCGACTACCCGGAAAGGGTAGAAGAATGGGACCTATTCTGGGACATACAATGCATTACAGACGTATGATCATTACCCTTCAACCGGGTTATTCTATTCCACTTCTAGATAGAGAAAAAAACTAAAGGAGAATACTTAATAATACGGCGAAACATTTATACAAAACACCTATCCCGAGCACACGCAAGGGAACCGTAGACAGGCAAGTGAAATCCAATCCACGAAATAATTTGATCCATGGACGGCACCGTTGTGGTAAAGGTCGTAATTCCAGAGGAATCATTACCGCAAGGCATAGAGGGGGAGGTCATAAGCGCCTATACCGTAAAATCGATTTTCGACGGAATCAAAAAGACATATCTGGTAGAATCGTAACCATAGAATACGACCCTAATCGAAATGCATACATTTGTCTCATACACTATGGGGATGGTGAGAAGAGATATATTTTACATCCCAGAGGGGCTATAATTGGAGATACTATTGTTTCTGGTACAAAAGTTCCTATATCAATGGGAAATGCCCTACCTTTGAGTGCGGTTTGAACTATTGATTTACGTAATTGGAAGTAACCAATTAGGTTTACGACGAAACCTAGAAATCGATCACTGATCCAATTTGACTACCTCTACGGGATAGACCTCAACAGAAAACTGTTGAGTAACGGCAGCAAGTGATTGAGTTCAGTAGTTCCTCATAGAAAATTATTGACTCTAGAGATATGGTAATATGGAGAAGACAAAATTGTTTGAAGCACGCACAGAACCGGAAGCGCCCCTTGTTTCAAAGAGAGGAGGACGGGTTATTCACATTTAATTTGATGGTCAGAGGCGAATTGAAAGCTAAGCAGTGGTAATTAAGACCCCCCGGGGAAAATAGGGATGTCTCCTACGTTACCCATAATATGTGGAAGTATCGACGTAATTTCATAGAGTCATTCGATCTGAATGCTACATGAAGAACATAAGCCAGATGACGGAACGCGGAGACCTAGGATGTAGAAGATCATAACATGAGCGATTCGGCAGATTTGGATTCCTTTCCTATATATCCACTCATGTGGTACTTCATCATACGATTCATATAAGATCCATCTGTCTAGAGATCGTCATATACATCTAGAAAGCTGTATGCTTTGGAAGAAGCTTGTACAGTTTGGGAAGGGGTTTTTTGAGAGAAAAGAAGAATCTACTTCAACCGATATGCCCTTAGGCACGGCCATACATAACATAGAAATCACACGTGGAAGGGGTGGGCAATTAGCTAGAGCAGCAGGTGCTGTAGCGAAACTGATTGCAAAAGAGGGTAAATCGGCCACTTTAAGATTACCATCTGGGGAGGTCCGTTTGGTATCCCAAAATTGCTTAGCAACAGTCGGACAAGTGGGTAATGTTGGGGTGAACCAAAAAAGTTTGGGTAGAGCCGGATCTAAGTGTTGGCTAGGTAAACGCCCCGTAGTAAGAGGGGTAGTTATGAACCCTGTGGACCACCCCCATGGGGGCGGTGAAGGGAAAGCCCCCATTGGTAGAAAAAAACCCACAACCCCTTGGGGTTATCCTGCGCTTGGAAGAAGAACTAGGAAAAGGAAAAAATATAGTGATAGTTTTATTCTTCGTCGCCGTAAGTAAATACGTAACTAGGAATATGGAAAATTGCATTTTTGGAATTTGCAATAATGCGATGGGCGAACGACGGGAATTGAACCCGCGCATGGTGGATTCACAATCCACTGCCTTGATCCACTTGGCTACATCCGCCCCTTATCCAGCTAAAGGATTTTTCTCTTTTTTCCATTCATCATTATTCTATTTATTCTGACCTCCATACTTCGATCGAGATATTGGACATAGAATGCCACTCTTTAAAATGGAAAAAAGGAGTAATCAGCTGTGACACGAAAAAAAACGAATCCTTTTGTAGCTCATCATTTATTGGCAAAAATCGAAAAGGTCAATATGAAGGAGGAGAAAGAAACAATAGTAACGTGGTCCCGGGCATCTAGCATTCTACCCGCAATGGTTGGCCATACAATCGCGATTCATAATGGAAAGGAACATATACCTATTTACATAACAAATCCTATGGTAGGTCGCAAATTGGGGGAATTCGTGCCTACTCGGCATTTCACGAGTTATGAAAGTGCAAGAAAAGATACTAAATCTCGTCGTTAACTGAATTCAGAATAGAAAGATTCAAAATAAAAAAAAACAAAGGTAGGCGGGGAATAACCCGGGGAATAACCTTATTTATGACAAGTTTCAAACTGGTAAAGTATACCCCTAGGATAAAGAAGAAGAAGAGTGGGCTAAGGAAACTCGCAAGGAAAGTTCCAACCGATCGTCTACTTAAGTTCGAACGGGTTTTCAAAGCACAAAAACGCATCCATATGTCTGTTTTCAAAGCACAAAGAGTTCTTGATGAGATTCGCTGGCGTTACTACGAGGAAACCGTTATGATACTGAACCTCATGCCTTATCGAGCATCTTATCCCATCCTAAAGTTGGTTTATTCGGCAGCAGCAAATGCTACTCATTATAGGGATTTCGACAAAGCGAATTTATTCATCACTAAAGCCGAAGTCAGTAGGAGTACTATCATGAAAAAATTAAGACCTCGAGCTCGAGGACGTAGTTGTCCCATAAAAAAAACCATGTGTCATATAACAATTGTACTAAATATAGTAAAGAAATCTAAATAATCTTTAGATCCATCTTAGATTTCGATTCCCAGTAAAAAAAAAATAGAATAGAAAAATATGGGACAAAAAATAAATCCACTCGGTTTCAGACTTGGTACAACCCAAAATCACCATTCCTTTTGGTTCGCACAACCAAAAAATTATTCTGAAGGTCTACAGGAAGATAAAAAAATACGGAATTGTATCAAGAACTATATACAAAAGAATAGGAAAAAAGGCTCGAATAGAAAAATAGAATCAGACTCAAGTTCCGAAGTAATTACACATAATAGAAAAATGGACTCAGGCTCAAGTTCTGAAGTAATTACACGTATAGAAATTCAAAAAGAAATCGATACGATCCACGTCATAATCCATATTGGATTCCCCAACTTATTAAAGAAAAAAGGAGCAATCGAAGAATTAGAGAAAGATCTACAAAAGGAAGTTAATTCTGTAAACCAGAGACTTAATATTGCTATTGAAAAAGTTAAAGAACCTTATAGACAACCTAACATTCTTGCAGAATATATAGCTTTCCAATTAAAAAATAGAGTTTCATTCCGAAAGGCAATGAAAAAAGCCATTGAATTAACTAAAAAAGCAGATATAAGGGGGGTAAAAGTAAAAATTGCAGGTCGTCTCGCAGGGAAAGAAATTGCACGTGCCGAATGCATCAAAAAGGGTAGACTTCCCCTCCAAACAATTCGCGCTAAAATTGATTATTGCTGCTATCCAATTCGAACTATCTATGGAGTATTAGGTGTAAAAATTTGGATATTCGTAGACGAAGAATAACTAGCCTTGTCTTCCCATTCTGTTCAGTGATAGAATAAAAAATGACAAGAGCCTTATTTTTCCTGAAATCCCTGAAAAAAAAGAAGCAATTCTACCTCTTTCTATAAGATTTAATGAAAATTGATAAATCTTTTAATATAATTGCTATGCTTAGTGTGTGACTCGTTAGTTTTTTCTTTAGAGTCAAAAATGGAGATTCAAAAAAAATTGACTGAACCCTACTATAAATAGAAAAAGAAAAAACTTAGTAATTATAGAAAATTAACTAATAACCAACCTATTGCTTCGTATTGTCGAGATCCTAACTAAGAAACAGTCACTATATGAATAAATACATCTATCATAAATGAGTAGATCTATCATATAGTTGTAGCAACTGCAATTTTTTCTCTAAAAAAGAAAACGGATTCTAGGTTGTGAAGCAAAACTAAAGGGATGTGGATAAAAGGAGGGATGATAGAAAGAAGGAAGAAGAATAAGAAAGATATAGGATTCCAATATGTATGGTCTATGAGTTACATCATAAAAGGCAATGTGATAAAGCATCAATATAATAAAAATAACAGAGAATTCGAAATCGTAACTTGAAACAAAAAATAGAAATTTTAAGCAATAATAAAATAAAGAGCGGCCCGGGTTAATAAAACTGAGAAAATTGACTCGGAAAGAAATTTTTGGAAAGCTCCATTGTGGGATTCAGACCTAACCATTAAAGGAGAAGTAGTGGGAACGACAGAACCTATGACTGCATAGGATTTTATTGAAAAGAATCCTAAGACTTCATTGGGTGGGATGGCGGAACAAACCAAAAAAATTGCCTTATTTGGTAAGGTTATAAATTAACAAATAAGACAGGAAAGAGTAAATATTCGCCCGCGAAATCTTTATTGAATTAGAATACTTTCCCGCGATTCAATAAGAGTCGAAATAAGGAGATTTTTTTTTAAGAAAGATTACATTATCTATAAATATAGAATATAGATAAATAGACACACACATCTAGATATATTCTAGATCTTCTTTCTTGACTATATATTTTTCTATTTTAACAAATTCAATATTCAATATTAAAAAAACCCTAACTTTTTCTATTATCTATTAATGTGCATCTATCCATAATATTCAAAAATATTATGGAATTAGAGAAATTTGCACGCTTTCTCATTTCATTCGCGAGGAGCTGGATGAGAAGAAACTCTCATGTCCAGTTTTGCAGTAGAGATGGAACTAAGAAAGAACCATCGACTATAACCCCAAAAGAACCAGATTTCGTAAACAACATAGAGGAAGAATGAAGGGAAAATCCTGCCGAGGCAATCGTATTTGTTTTGGTAGATATGCTCTGCAAGCACTTGAACCCGCTTGGATCACGTCGAGACAGATAGAAGCAGGACGAAGAGCAATGACACGATATGCACGTCGTGGTGGAAAAATATGGGTACGTATATTTCCCGACAAACCGGTTACACTAAGACCCACGGAAACACGTATGGGCTCAGGAAAGGGATCCCCCGAATATTGGGTAGCCGTTGTTAAACCAGGTCGAATACTTTATGAAATGGGCGGAGTATCTGAAACTGTAGCTAGAGCAGCTATCTCCATAGCTGCCAGTAAAATGCCCATACGAAGTCAATTTCTTCGATTAGAGATATAGCATCCCAAAAAAGGAGTATTGAAGATAAAAAAAACCAGGTTTTTTTTTCTGGAAAGACAATATTTCTTTCATCCTTTTGCATAGAAATAACAAATTGAAATCAAAATAATATGATTCAACCTCAGACCCTTTTAAATGTAGCAGATAACAGTGGAGCTCGAAAATTGATGTGTATTCGAGTCATAGGAGCTGCTAGTAATCAGCGATATGCTCGTATTGGTGATGTTATTGTTGCTGTAATCAAAGACGCAGTGCCCCAAATGCCTCTAGAAAGATCCGAAGTAATTCGAGCTGTAATTGTACGTACATGTAAAGAGTTCAAATGCGAAGACGGTATAATAATACGCTATGATGACAATGCAGCGGTTATCATTGATCAAAAAGGAAATCCAAAAGGAACTCGAGTTTTTGGCGCGATCGCCGAGGAATTGAGAGAATTGAATTTTACTAAAATAGTTTCATTAGCTCCTGAAGTATTATAAATACTAGTAGGCGAGATATAGATCAAAGAAAAAATTAGTAGATTATGTCTCACGTATATGCTTTAAAATCCAAAAGTAAAAGAAAAAAAAGAAAACATGTTGATTATAGAAAAATTAGGAGGAACCTAGAATTAGAGTCTTATGGGCAAGGACACTATTGCTGATTTACTAACCTCTATAAGAAACGCGGACATGAATAAAAAAGGAACAGTTCGAGTAGTATCTACAAATATTACCGAAAACATTGTTAAAATACTTCTACGAGAGGGTTTTATTGAAAGTGTTCGGAAACATCAGGAAAGTAACAGATATTTCTTGGTTTCAACTTTGCGACATCAAAAGAGAAAGACTAGAAAAGGAATATATAGAACTAGAACCTTTTTAAAGCGTATCAGCCGACCCGGCTTACGAATTTATGCCAACTATCAAGGAATTCCTAAAGTTTTGGGCGGAATGGGAATTGCTATTCTTTCTACTTCTCGAGGTATAATGACAGATCGAGAAGCTCGACTAAACAGAATTGGGGGAGAAGTCTTATGTTATATATGGTAATCGCCCCTCCTATAGTACTCGAATTCTATCTCGAACTTCCTATTTTTCAAATAAAAATACAACGTTTTTTTTTATTTGAAAATCAAAATAGAAAAATAGGAGAAAAAAAATATGACAGAAAAAAAAAATAGCAGAGAAAAAAAAAACCCGAGAGAAGCAAAAGTCACTTTCGAAGGTTTAGTTACGGAAGCCCTACCCAACGGAATGTTCCGCGTTCGCCTAGAGAATGACACCATCATCCTGGGCTATATTTCAGGAAAGATCCGGTCTAGTTCTATACGAATACTGATGGGGGATAGGGTCAAAATTGAAGTAAGTCGTTATGATTCAAGCAAAGGACGTATAATTTATAGACTTCCCCATAAGGATTCGAAGCGTACCGAAGACTCGAAGGATACCGAAGATTTGAAGGATACCAAAGATTCAAAGGATTAGGTTTTTCTTTTTTCTAGGGTAATAAATTCAAAGTTCCAAAATTCAAGCGAAGAGACTTATTTTTTCCCAAAGATTAGATTCATAGTTTAAGAAAGGAATAAGGAAATATGAAAATAAGAGCTTCCGTTCGTAAAATTTGTACAAAATGTCGACTGATTCGTAGGCGTGGACGAATTAGAGTCATTTGTTCCAATCCGAAGCATAAACAAAGGCAGGGGTAATCTTTCGAAAAAGAACTTTACTTTCTAAAAAGTAAAAAAAGTACCCGCGGAAACGTCCAAATTCCAAATAAAATAATTAATAATTAAAGTAAAGGATATATTTTACCCTGAAACGGATATCTTTGTATCTTTTTTTCTTTTTGTTATTTCTAACTCATATTTATGAGATAATAAAATATGACAAAAGCTATACCAAAAATTGGTTCACGTAGGAGAGTGCGTATTGGTTTGCGTAGGAATGCGCGTTTTAGTTTACGGAAAAGTGCACGTAGAATAACAAAAGGAGTTATTCATGTTCAAGCTAGTTTCAACAATACCATTATAACTGTTACAGACCCGCAAGGTCGGGTGGTTTTCTGGTCCTCCGCGGGTACTTGTGGATTCAAAAGCTCAAGAAAAGCATCACCCTATGCTGGTCAAAGAACAGCAGTAGATGCTATTCGTACAGTGGGTTTGCAACGAGCAGAAGTTATGGTAAAGGGTGCTGGTAGTGGAAGAGATGCCGCATTACGAGCCATTGCTAAAAGTGGTGTACGATTAAGTTGTATACGCGATGTAACACCTATGCCGCATAATGGATGTCGACCTCCTAAAAAAAGACGTCTGTAAAAGAATTAAAACGCTTTCAAGAGAAATAAACGATTCAATGATCAAATAATAATACTAGTCTATTATGGTTCGAGAGGAGGTAGCAGGATCCACTCAAACACTACAGTGGAAGTGTGTTGAATCAAGAGTAGATAGTAAGCGTCTTTATTATGGTCGTTTCATTTTGTCCCCGCTTAGAAAAGGTCAAGCGGATACCGTCGGTATTGCCTTGCGAAGAGCTTTACTTGGAGAAATAGAAGGAACATGTATCACACGTGCAAAATTTGGGAGCGTGCCACACGAATATTCTACAATAGCTGGTATTGAAGAATCCGTACAAGAAATTTTACTAAATTTGAAAGAAATTGTATTGAGAAGTAATCTCTATGGAGTTAGAGACGCATCAATTTGCGTCAAAGGTCCTAGATACATAACTGCTCAAGATATCATCTTACCACCTTCCGTAGAGATCGTTGATACGGCACAACCTATAGCTAACTTGACAGAGCCCATTGATTTCTGTATTGAGTTACAGATCAAGAGAGATCGCGGATATCACACGGAACTCAGAAAGAACTCTCAAGATGGAAGTTATCCCATAGATGCTGTATCCATGCCTGTTCGAAATGTGAATTATAGTATTTTTTCTTGTGGGAATGGAAATGAAAAACACGAGATACTTTTTCTAGAAATATGGACGAATGGAAGTTTAACCCCTAAGGAAGCGCTTTATGAGGCTTCTCGTAATTTGATTGATTTATTTCTTCCTTTTCTACACGCGGAGGAAGAGGGCACTAGTTTCGAAGAAAATAAAAACAGGTTTACTCCACCCCTTTTAACCTTTCAAAAAAGATTAACTAATCTAAAGAAAAACAAAAAAGGAATTCCATTGAATTGTATTTTTATTGATCAATTAGAATTGCCTTCTAGAACGTATAATTGTCTCAAAAGGGCCAATATACATACACTATTGGACCTTTTGAGTAAGACTGAAGAAGATCTTATGAGAATTGACAGTTTTCGTATGGAAGATGGAAAACAGATATGGGACACTCTAGAGAAGCATCTCCCAATCGATTTACCTAAGAATAAGTTCTCGTTTTAAATCCATTGCAATTTTTTCCTCTTCTTCTTTTTCGAGTTAGAATAAAAAGAAAAAAGAAAACAATTTTGCATCTTTGGCACAATCTATATTTTCGCGAAATGGATCATAATAAAATGGATTTTAGGTATCTAGGGAAGATTCACTTGGAAGTAACTATTTCCTAGATACCTATGCACGGTACTTCACGGTTGAATGAATCAACCTGAAAAATCCCTAAAAAAGACCTAAAGTTAAGGATTTTTCAATGGGTAATGTTGCTCCAATACCTAACCAAAGAGCTACTGCAGTACCGATTAAAAAAACGGTCGTAGCTACTGGGCGACGAAATGGATTTTGGAATTTATTGACATTCTCTAGAAAGGGTACTGTCAATAAGCCCGTTGGCACAGAAACCATTAAGAGAACGCCCAATAACTTATTGGGTACTGTACGGAGTATTTGAAAGACGGGAAAGAAGTACCACTCGGGTAATATTTCCAGAGGAGTTGCAAACGGATCCGCCGGTTCACCAATCATTGACGGCTCGAGAACCGCTAAACCTACATTACATGCAATAGTACCTAGAATTACTACTGGAAAAATATATAAAAGATCGTTGGGCCAGGCGGGTTCCCCGTAATAATTATGTCCCATCCCTTTAGCTAATTTTGCTCTTAATACAGGATCATTTAAGTCAGGTTTCTTTGTTATTGGGATAGGTGAATTCTTTAGGATCCATCCCCCAAAGGAACCGGACATGAGAATTTTTCATCATCCGGCTCGAGCAAGAATGAAAGAAAAAAGACCGTGGAAGATCCATAATAGAATAAGGTATATAATGACTCAATGACTCTAGGTAAGAAAAGCTTTATCAGATTCTCTTTTCCGAAGTTGCACCTACAACTACTTATTTTATTGAAAAGAATCTTATTCTTATGGGTAAATGCTCAATATCCAAGTTGGCTTGCAAATTTGATCATGATCAATTGCTTTGTGGATTGTCTCATGTCTCTTGATTAGTTGGTGTTTATCCCCTCAATATCGCAAGTTTCTTACGTCCAAACAAAGTATTTACTTGTTACTAATAAAAAATCAAAAAGTCTAGCCTACGTTCTTCTTTAGATACCTTCTTTTACTCCGATAGTATTGCGGATCGCAATCGATGCAAAGAAAATGAATGCATTTCCATACTATAATAAAAAAAGTAAGTGTAATAAATAGAGAATTGGATCATGTCACATGACTTATTCTATTTCTACTCTATGGGATCTTACGGAGCCTGTTCATGGATGACATGGTTGGGGTATGATCATAGAAAATATTCTCCTCAAGTGAACCAGCCTATCCTTCCTAGATAGGGGACTTACGTGTTGATTGGATGCGGAGACACCTTTGGTTGTGAATTCTAATGTGGCAGATCCAATTCTTTATCTGCATGGCCAAATCAATAATTCAAGTCACACACTCCCATAATCCGCCTTATTTTCTTTCATAAAATGAACTTCAACTATTTGTATCAAAATACTTCGGAGTTGAAGAAAAGTATCCAAATGACATGTCTTATTTTACAATAACCCATGTTTGTAGCAATGAAATACCACAACCTACCCGATATGATATATGAAAATTAGAATTATCTTTCTCTATGATATGGCTTCCCTATAAAGGACCCGAAATACCTTGCTTACGTATCATTGGAAAGTGCATTAACATAAATACGGCAGTAAGCAGAGGCAGTACAAAGGTATGTAAACTATAAAAACGAGTCAAAGTGGATTGGCCCACACTAGCACTTCCACGTAATAACTCCACTAAAGGCGATCCTATTACCGGAATCGCTTCAGGTACACCTGTCACAATTTTGACTGCCCAATAACCAATTTGATCCCAAGGCAAAGAATAACCAGTTACACCAAACGATGCAGTCAATACACCCAAAACCACACCTGTCACCCAAGTTAATTCGCGGGGTTTTTTAAATCCACCTGTGAGATACACACGAAATACGTGCAGGATCATCATTAGAACCATCATACTTGCTGACCATCGATGAACTGATCGGATTAACCAACCAAAGTTGGCCTCGGTCATTATGTATTGAACCGAGGAAAAAGCCTCTGTAACGGTTGGGCGGTAGTAAAAAGTCATAGCAAAACCGGTAGCGACTTGTACTAGAAAACAAGTAAGTGTAATTCCCCCTAAACAATAAAATATGTTGACATGAGGAGGAACATATTTACTAGTTATATCATCCGCAATTGCCTGAATCTCAAGACGTTCCTCAAACCAATCATATACTTTATTGAGATAGGTAACTAACCCGAGTCCCCCTCCGAGAACCGTATATGAAAATTTCATCTCGTACGGCTCAAGCAGAAACACACAAATTTTCAACGGATATTAGAAAAAAAAAAAAGGTTCAAAACTTCATCAGCCACTGGATTGGGTCGATTTGCCTTGAAGATATGAAATAAGAAAAATCCAGAACTTATTCTTTGTGATGATAATGCCAAAAAATCTCAAGTTGGCTCATCTGTCTTTCTTTCTTTCCCTTATGTTGGTCATTAGAGGCTTCTTGACTTTTCTCTTCCCTATTTTGGATTTCTTTTTTTTTTTTTTTGCGTAATGCAGATTTACTCTTGTTTTACTAGTAAATAAATAAAGCAAAAATTCTAGTAGTTTTCTGATAGAAATTATCTTGTTGCGATCCTATGAATCAGTTCAATTAAAACCTTAGATTCATACTAGAGCCACGATGATTGAGTCTCAAGCTAACCAAAAGGCAAGGGTTCTTCGAATAAGAACCGCTTGATGATCATTTATTGAATCCGTGTAATAACTCGACAAAATCGAGAGAAAAAAAAGTTGTCTTTTGGGCAAACAAAATTGGAAGGAAGAAAATTTCTTTTTTTATTAAAAACTACTTGAATTTTTTTCAGTCTGGTTGCGAGGTCTGAATAGTGAGTATGAATCATAGTTCCATTTTTTTTCTTGATCCACTCTATCTATTTCGTGTTCCAGATACTAGAATAAAAAATATCCGACGAATTAGAATCATCTTGATAGAGATAACAGGCCCTTTCTATGTATTATCAATAGGATCCATTCTAACAAGTCACACACTCATATTCCAGAGATACCAAAACAAAAAAATTCCACGGTCGAACTACCAGAATGTCTAGAAATGTATAGCTTAAAGTAGAAAGGCTTTTTTGGATGGAAAAACAATGACTTCGTAGTTTTAGTTAGTAGAAACCTAATTCATTAAAATTCCGTCCAGTAAAACAGAAGAATTATAAATTTCTAAAATGATAGATAGGAATATCGCGAATAAAGCCATTGCGACCCCCATAAAAGGAGTAGTCCCCCAACCCGGAGCTACTTTCCCATATTCCGAATTCAAGGGTTTCAATAAACTACCTACGCGAGTTCGTCTTGGCCCAGGTCTAGAACTATCTTCAACGGTTTGTGTAGCCATAAATTCTATTTAATCATTGGTGTTGACTTTGTATACTATTCCGTTGTAGTTGTAAATACAAGATCTTTTCGTAGATCCATTGTAATCTTGAAATTCTATAAAAATGGAAACAGCAACTTTAGTCGCCATCTCCATATCTGGTTTACTTGTAAGCTTTACTGGGTATGCCTTATATACCGCGTTTGGGCAACCCTCTCAACAATTAAGAGATCCATTCGAAGAACACGGGGACTAATTGAAGTAAGAAGTCTCCCCATCTGGGAGACTTCTTACTTCAATGAAATTATTTCATTTTTTTAGTCGGAACCTTAGGTGGTTCTCGGAAGAAGATAGCGAAAAAAATTATCCCTAAAGTCGAAACTAAAAGGAACGTATAAACCAATGCTTCCATAGATTCGATCGTGGTTTATTTACAATTATAACTTCCACACCTATTCATTTGTCATTTGGGATCTTTTCCCATATAAAGATAAAGAAAGAAAAAGAGTCAAAGAAAGGATGGGAGATGTTTCCCATGTCAAATCAAAAAAGAGAGATGAAAGATACCATAGCAATGTGGTATCAGACTGCTTGTCTCCTTGTAGTTGGATCTCCAACTTTTTGGAATGTTCCAAATTCCACTTGAGCATCCAAGTCTGGATCAATACCAGCAAAAACATCTCGGAACAAGGTTCTAGCGCCATGCCAAATGTGTCCGAAAAAGAAGAGCAAAGCAAAGGTAGCATGACCAAAAGTGAACCAACCCCTTGGACTGCTGCGAAAAACACCATCCGATTTCAAAGTAGCCCGATCTAATTCAAAAATTTCCCCTAATTGGGAACGCCTCGCATATTTTTTTACAGTAGCAGGATCAGAATAACTTACTCCATTAAGTTCGCCACCATAGAACTCCACCGTTACACCTACTTGTTCAACACTATATTTGGATTCTGCTCTTCTAAAAGGAACGTCCGCTCTCACAATTCCCTCTTCATCTACCAAAACAACCGGAAATGTTTCAAAAAAAGTAGGCATACGGCGTACAAAAAGCTCGCGTCCTTCTTTATCTCTAAAGACGGGATGTCCTAACCATCCAACAGCTATTCCATCCCCGTTGTCCATTGAGCCTGCTCTGAATAATCCCCCCTTTGCCGGATTATTACCAATATAATCATAAAAGGCTAATTTTTCGGGAATTTTAGACCAAGCTTCTGATAAACTAAGATTTTCGGCTAACCCATCGCTAACTCTTCGATATATTTCTTGCTGAAAGTATCCCTGATCCCACTGATAACGAGTAGGCCCAAATAATTCGATTGGGGTAGTTGCTGACCCATACCACATAGTTCCGGCAACTACGAAAGCTGCAAAAAAAACAGCAGCGATACTACTGGAAAGTACAGTTTCAATATTGCCCATACGTAATCCTTTGTATAGACGTTGAGGCGGACGGACACTAAGATGGAATAGGCCCGCTAATATGCCCAATGTACCCGCAGCAATATGATGAGAAGCTATTCCCCCCGGAACAAAAGGATCAAAACCTTCTACACCCCACGCTGGATTTACAGCTTGTACTTTTCCAGTTAGTCCATAAGGATCGGACACCCATATCCCAGGACCATACAAACCCGTTACATGAAATGCGCCAAAGCCAAAGCAAGCCACCCCTGCAAGAAATAAATGAATTCCAAAGATCTTGGGCAAATCCAAAGAGGGTTTTCCTGTCCGCTCATCACAGAATATTTCTAGGTCCCAATATACCCAATGCCAGATAGCTGCCAAGAAACACAAGCCAGAAAACACAATATGCGCACCTGCCACACCTTCATAACTCCAAATACCCGGATTCGTTACAGTTCCTCCTGAAATACTCCAACCACCCCACGAATTGGTTATTCCTAAACGAGTCATGAAGGGAATTACGAACATACCTTGTCTCCACATTGGATCCAGAACAGGATCAGAGGGATCAAAAACCGCTAATTCATATAAAGCCATCGAGCCGGCCCAACCAGAAACTAAAGCTGTGTGCATTATATGCACCGAAAGCAATCGACCCGGATCATTCAATACAACAGTATGAACACGATACCAAGGCAAACCCATGGAAATACCCCTTTAGCAAAGAAAAATAGACACGATGTCGCTTTATTTTATCGCATTGGAAAAGACTATCTATATCCTATGTACCTAACCCCTCTAGGGGATTCTGTGTCAGAAAGCGTGAATATTTATTTCATTCCATTAAAAATAAGAAGCCAATTCTGTTCGTAAGAAGAAAGAGAAGCAGATCTATTCTATACTCGATAAGTGCCAATATGCAATGGGTAGCTTGGCCTATTTGGAAAAAACGAAGAATAGATCCCTATCCCTCTTTGTTTATCATTCCAATCACCGATTCCTTTTTCTTTATTCAATCTGTCTTACCTTCCTTATATGTATTATTTCAATCTACGTATTAATAGAATCTATAGTATTCATATAGAATAAGAAAAAAAAAATGAAGACAATAAACTGCGGATTCTTTCTTTCTCTTCCATTCTTACGTTTCCATATTAAAGTGTAGTTTTCTTACTTAAATTTAATAATATTAATCTAATATGCCCATTGGTGTTCCAAAAGTACCTTACCGGATTCCCGGAGATGAAGAAGCGACTTGGGTTGACTTATACAATGTTATGTATCGAGAAAGGACACTTTTTTTAGGTCAAGAGATTCGTTGCGAGGTCACGAATCATATTACAGGTCTCATGGTATATCTCAGTATAGAAGATGGAATTAGCGATATTTTTTTGTTTATAAACTCCCCAGGCGGGTGGCTAATCTCAGGAATGGCGATTTTTGATACGATGCAAACGGTGACACCAGATATATATACAATATGCCTCGGAATGGCTGCGTCCATGGCATCCTTCATTCTGCTTGGAGGCGAACCCACCAAGCGTATAGCATTCCCTCACGCGAGGATTATGCTTCACCAACCTGCTAGTGCTTATTATCGGGCAAGGACACCAGAATTTTTACTAGAAGTGGAAGAGTTACACAAAGTTCGCGAAATGATCACAAGGGTTTATGCCCTAAGAACAGGCAAGCCTTTTTGGGTTGTATCCGAAGACATGGAAAGGGATGTTTTTATGTCAGCAGACGAAGCCAAAGCTTATGGACTTGTCGATATTGTAGGGGATGAAATGATTGACGAGCACTGCGATACTGATCCAGTGTGGTTTCCAGAAATGTTTAAGGATTGGTAGTGGCCGGATTTCTTGTAAATTTATTTCAAACCTAAATTCAGGTTTTCTGCGATTTAATAGAAAATAGAAATACTTCATGATGATCAATCATCAGGTTAAGATCGATCTAAACCAATCCTTTTTTTTTTCTATATACATACGACATGCCAACGGTTAAACAACTTATTAGAAACGCAAGACAGCCAATACGAAATGCTAGAAAATCGCCCGCGCTTAAGGGATGTCCTCAGCGTCGAGGAACATGTGCTAGGGTGTATGTGCGACTCGTTCAGATCATGAGTTCAAACAAATAAGACAATTTTTGAAGTATCCATGATCGGTACCAATGAATAGGATAGAGCTTCTCTATCCTAGATTTCTATGGTATATGGAATTTCTGGTTTCCTTTGGTGCAAATCCAATCATCTAAATTGGAAATTAAGAAGCAATTCCCCCATTGGTAGAAAATGGTTATCCATTAAGCGGAGGAAATAGTAATAAAAAGAAAAAGGCTTATGCTCCTTTATCTTAAAAGAACGGACTAACAGGGTCAGCTACTTAGCCAACTTTCATAATTAAATGCCGTCACTGTATGGATAACTCTTATTGTGAAAAGAGCTATTTACTCTATAATGGATAGGTAGAGCCAAAGAATGTGAACTATACAAGTTCACAATACCTTTTGATGAAATGAAAGAAAGGGCTCCGGTGTATAGAGAGGGCCTCACCGTTTAAAAGGGAACCATAGAAACGATGGAACCCACTATTTTTTTGAGTATCGTTAGAATTTGTTATTTCTATGCGAAATAACTGAAGAGAATAGAATAAAAAATCGTGGTTGGGAAGGTTACAGTAGCAAAAGCCATTGGAATTAATATTTTATATATCGGAATAATTCGTTTTGTTATTAATGGGAAAAAGGATGGCTAAAAGAAGAGAAATCATTAGTTATTCATTAAGGTTAATTTGATTCAATGACCAGAGTTCCGCGAGGATATATAGCTCGGAGACGACGAACAAAAATGCGTTCATTTGCCTCAAACTTTAGAGGGGCTCATTTAAGACTTAATCGAATGATTACTCAACAAGTAAGAAGAGCTTTTGTTTCCTCTCATCGAGATAGAGGCAGGCAAAAGAGGGATTTTCGTCGTTTGTGGATCACTCGGATAAACGCAGCAACGCGGATATATAAAGTATTCGATAGTTATAGTAAATTAATACACAATCTGTACAAGAAGGAATTGATTCTTAATCGTAAAATGCTTGCACAAGTAGCTGTATCAAATCCAAATAATCTTTACACGATTTCCAATAAAATAAAGATCCTCAATTAAATGGATAAAAAAGTAATATACAGGAATAATTAAAACCGAATTCCCGGAGAGGGAACTCCGGGAAGATACAATAAATTAAGATTAAGTGGTAGGAATCAACGAGCATGTTGCAATAAATAAAAAAACTATTTATTCTTCCCCATTTTTCTTTCTTATAACAAACACAAGAATCAAAACTGGATTACTTTCTTTATATAGGTCTGGCCCTTTCGAATAAAACATCAACAATCGGAACTTAAGTTCCGATTGTTGTTTCTTAAATTCTGGTTGGAGTTTCTTAAGTTTCGATTGGAATTGAACTTTTGCGTTAATTGAGGAATATGTCTATTCTTTCTGGGTCTAGGACCAGTAATTATTGAAATTGACTGGGCTTGAAATTGCTTCTCATTCTCATAGTTACGAAATGGTAAGAAAGATAAAATACGAGCCTGTTTTATAGCAAGAGTAATTAATCGTTGTTGTTTCAAGGTTAATCTATTTATTCGTCTCGATAATATTTTTCCTTGTTCACTAATAAATCGATTAATTAAACTCATGTTTCTATAATCAATTCGATCCCCCGGGCCAATCCGAGGACGCCTACGAAAAGGTTGTTTGGATTTACGAAAAGTTTGCTTGGATTTACGAAAAGTTTGCTTGGATTTATGAAAAGTTTGCTTGGATTTATGAAAAGTTTGCTTAGATTTATGAAAAGGTTGTTTAGATGTATACATGATTTATTCTTTATTTTAAAATTGGAAAAAAAAAAAAAAATGGATTTCTTTATTTTATTAATTTTGGATCCAGAAGAAGTAGTCTTTCTTTGGTCCATATATTATTTGATTCATATTATTATTTGATTCATATATAGTATATGAATACCCTCTATACATATGAAATAATATCTACCTGAAATCAAATGAATTGATTTGTATTTTGTATTCTATCTATGTTCTATATATTAAATCTGTTCTTTGGAAAGATCGAACACACGATGCTCCTATTTTTTTATTTCGTCATGAGTCGTATGCTTGCGACAATAACGACAAAATTTTTTTAATTCTAATTGTCCGGGTGTATTGTGGCGATTCTTTTGAGTACTATATCTAGAAATCCCCGTCGATTCCTCATTGGCACCTTTTCGAACACAACTGATACATTCCAAAATAACTCTGATTCTAACACCTTTCCCCTTGGCCATGAACCTCCTTTCTTTTTTGGATTGACTTAACTTAATTCTTCTACTTATTCTGTTATTCTTCTATTTTGAATCCCAAGAAGAAGAATAAAATCCATTCGAATAAAAAATTTTTAAAATTCTTAAATTAAGTAATAAAAAATAGAGAAATAATTAAAGAATACAATCCTTGTCGAATTAGCAAGGATTTTGCTTCGAAATCCTTTCATTTAAGTAGCCAGCCCAGCCTCTTTCTATGCTCTGATTTCTGAGGCCTGACTTAGCTTGGATACCGCTTTTGATTGAATTTCTGTTTTCCAAAATGGGATTTGCCGAATTTTTCATGACTCTGAGGTTCAACCCAATCCATCTTTTCTTTCTTTTTCCTTCCTATACTAAAAAAAAAAGGATTGAAAAAGGGAAAATTTGCGTCATGTCACGAAGAATTCCTCGCATAGCAATAACTAGAATTAAAAAAAAGGGAATGACAAAGCATCTGGGAATAAACGATTAATTTCTATCAATAAACCTGCTAAAGCCCCAAACCATAGAGTACTTAGCACGGGCGCTACAGAGAGATATGTTTTTATATCCCGCATTGAAAATCCTCCTTCCTTATTGGAATACATATATGATCAGATACTCTTGCCCAAGATCATTTGTATTTCTTTTGTTTAGGCGAAATTCCTAACTAAAAAAACAAAATCAATATTCTATATATAGAATGAACGAATGAACGGTATAGACGAGATTTTCCTACCCCTAAAAAAGAAAAAGATGACCCCTTCTTCCTATACATTACCAAGGAATAGTAATCTTTCTTTTATAGGTGAAATTAGATAGGATTTTAGATGTATACCATTCCTTGATTATATGAGACCAAAAAGAAGAAATGACAAGAAGGTTCTATATAGATAGAGAAAGAGAAGAAAATTACGATGTGGAAAACAAGACAGGAATTGTGTACAATGCCATTATACAACAATTTGGAAAAGGGATGTAGCGCAGCTTGGTAGCGCGTTTGTTTTGGGTACAAAATGTCACAGGTTCAAATCCTGTCATCCCTACCTATTACTTCTTTCTTCTTTATGGGCAGTAGCGAGGAGATCAATTAAAGTGGGTATAACTTGAATTTGTGGATACTATACGTACGTGAGACACGTTAGGAGTAGAAAAGGGTTTTCTTTTTGAATGAAAGCGCTCTTAGTTCAGTTCGGTAGAACGCGGGTCTCCAAAACCCGATGTCGTAGGTTCAAATCCTACAGAGCGTGATTCCATCTATCTTATGTCGAAGCAGAGTAAAATAACTTAACAAAACAAAGTTGAATTGCAACTCCAATTTGACCTCCTCTCTGGTCTGGAGGAGGTCAATCAAAAAAGAAATATTACTCAATCAAAGATCCAACTGATCCCCACGTCTGTATTGCAAATACGCAGTCACGAATAATCCCGCTAAAGTAATAGGAATTAGGCCTAAGACGATTCCAAATAGAAAAACTTCAATCATTTCGATTTGTTCGAGGGGATAAAAAAAAAGAGGTACGATCTATCCCTAAATAGTAGTCTAAATTATCCACGAATCTCAATGACCAAGAAAAGAATTGATAATTAGTGTGGAAAAGAGTCGTAGAATACCAGGAATCCAAAAGAAAGATTTTTATTTTCTGACTTATTCATTCAATTCATTTCAAATAAGACGTATCTTGTTCAAGCCAATAAATAGAGCTGGGGTTATAGTTAAAGCAGCCAGTAGAAAACCGAAATAACTAGTTATAGTAAGCATGAAAGGGTTAAATTCCATTTATTTTTTTACTACACTACATATGTTGGTAAAGCACTTACCTAAGTTATGGAAAATTCATAATTCATCGGTTATTTTAGATAATACTAAAAAACAAGATAGAGTGAGATACAGAAGTGTAAAAGAAAATCGATTCATCAGATGGGACATGAGTCTCTAATTCCGAATCAAGAGATTTGTTGTGGAATCTGTCAGTTCTTTAAAGTAATAATATTAAGAACTAGATCATCTAACCCCATTGAAAAATTAAATTGGATTTTCGGGAGAATTTTGGAATATAAGATAAATAAAGAATTGAAACAGTCGAATATTCCCCTATTCCTTCTTATTTTAACTGATTGTATTCCATATGGAATAAGAGGAGAAGAAAAGCATTCCACGACCCCCCGAGCAAGGGGCCCCTTAAAAAAAGGAAAGCTCTTCCTTGAATTTACTTTATTTTTATTCCTTTTTCGAACCCCAACCAAAGTTGATTCGAAGACGAGTCACTTCAATTATCCTTTTAAGTTCTATCTTCTGTCTTTCCCTATTTCATCTCGTAAAGTTCCACGCTTGCAGTTTAGTCAAGAAAGTTAGACCTAATCCAACAAACAAGGCAAGGATTGATTACGAATCTTGATTCTTCAAAGAATGTTTTCTTTCTCTCATAACAGATTATCCACTATTCGATTTTCTATTTATTAGATATTATATTATGCTAACCAATTAAATTCCTTAAAGGGAAAGGTTGGATTCGAAGAAAACTTTTAACTAAAAAGGGATAGATTTCGCATATACTTGTCCTTATATTGTGTCAGTATGAGAATATCTTTCCTAAATTATTTATCCAAACCTATTGATCATTAACTTGGATTTTCCCAAGATCTTGGCCGCTATTCCGAATTATTCTACTAATCCGAAGCCAATGAAAATAAGCAGGACCCCCAAAAATTGGGGGTTTTCTATTGATGCCTTGAATAACATATAGCTTACCTATAGACAAGGAACAAAGAA